TGAACCTACAAAATCCTTCAAATTGTATCTGATTAAATCCAGGTATTGTGGACATTGCGTCTATCCCGGATTCTTTTGAAATTGGCAGTGATTTATACTCATCCATATCGAATTCTCCAAAAAACAAAAACAAAAATAAATACCATTTTGGCTGGCTCATTATCCATCAAATCAAATCCTATAGATCTAACAATGATGGAATTTCGATTCTATGAATCTTTGACTGGAATCTATGAGATAGGTGGAATAAAAATTTATACTTAACTTAAATTGGCATTTTTAAGAGATGCAAATGGAACGGAATTGATAAAACAGTCCTAGAAACAGAATTCTCCCACTTAGGCTTACTATGTTTTAGGATTTTTTTTAGAATATCAAAACTGATTCAGTTTCTTATATTATAATGTATAACGGTATTTATATTCTAATCTACTTGAATATTGAATACCAGAAAACCATCTGAATTTGTATTTATTAAACGTTAAACACGTGCAAAAATACCTCGTCTGGCCGTCTTCTTGCTTTGTTTAATGCTCTCCTTTCTCTCCTTTCGGCAAAAATACCTCGTCCGGCCGTCTTCTTGCTTTGTTTAATGCTCTCCTTTCTCTCCTTTCCGTGGTCAATTGACAGCCTGACTTAGGGCGAAATATAATTGCATCGCGCAGACCAAAATAATCTTTTGGTTACTCACTGCGAATACTGAAAGAAGAATGAAAGAAGAAAGAAAGTTCTCGACCTTTGTTTTTCGGTTTGATTCAGAAACTTTATTTCATTGGTCTTTCTCGTCTTTCTCTTTTTCAAGTTTCAAGATTGTATAGTTTAATGGTAAAGTTTGATTACCATTAACCCCCAGAATAGTTAACGAGTCTTTCGGTTTGATCCTATTCATCTCCTAAAGGGGCCGCCTCTCTGCACCTATCCGATTTTTTGTGTTTTCCTTATGCTGATCCTCGGCCCCTATGGTCCAGCGGTTTCACGACTTCTCTCTTTCACGGAGATAACGAGGGTTCAAGTCCCTCTGGGGGTAAATCATGCCCATAGGAATGATATTTTCAATCGTCTAAAATCAATTAGGCGTTGGGTCGATGCCCGAGTGGTTAATGGGGACGGACTGTAAATTCGTTGACAATATGTCTACGCTGGTTCAAATCCAGCTCGGCCCAACAATTCGCCAATCTACCATCAGATGGTAGAACCCTCTTGTTCTTAAGAAATACCTGATACGAGAGAATAAAAAAGAATCGAAATTTTCTGCTAGATCCCTTCTGATTCCCCTGGGATTGTAGTTCAATAGGCAAGAGCACCGCCCTGTCAAGGCGGACGTTGCGGGTTCGAGCCCCGTCAGTCCCGACGGATCCAATAAGTACATCAATTCGCCTCTCCATTTTCTGTGAAATAAGGGACAGAGAGCATAATTTAATTCCGAAGGTCTTTCCCCCCTTTTTTTCAGGATTCTGTCGAAGAAAGAACAAACCCTAAACTAAAATGAAAATAACTAAAATAGTGAAGTTGATAGAATATTCCATCTTTGCTCCCGCGATTCATCTTTATCATACTTCTTTGTCTTCCAAAGAAAATTGGATCATTAAAAAAACGGCGTTTAGAACCTAATTCCTCTCTTTTTCCACTTCGCTTTGTATTGTTTGTTGGGGTTTTGTAGTTAATGGAAAGGGACGGGTGGTTAGATGCTACTTCATTTGATGGTTCTACAAGGAAGACCTAAGGTAGGTTATAGAAAAGACGGATAAATAAAGGAATTTTGGATTGGGCCGGGAATCCGATCTTGGATTCGGTATGGATAAAAGATCTTCGTATGTTATACTATTCAATTCTCGACGACGAATTAATTTAATAGCTCAGATATTGTTATTCATGATATTGATCCGATTCAAGATCATCGATAGGGAATGCATTCATTGAATTGACAGGTGAAAGATTTATCATCTCTATGGGATTAAATCCCGAGTTATTGTGAAATAAAAAAAACGATGAGATTATGGAAGTAAATATTCTTGCATTTATTGCTACTGCACTGTTCATTTTAGTTCCTACTGCTTTTCTACTTATAATTTACGTAAAAACAGTCAGTCAAAATGATTAATTACTTTAGTTGAAGAAATCAAATGAAAAGGATTCTATTTTTACGTCTTAAATGAAATCAACGGGCTATAATCGGCGGTATTCTATGAGATCCGAGAGTATGGTAAGTAAGAAATAAATTTATTTCTTACCATACTCTCTATTAGTGTTATTGTAGTGTATAAAGTTGTACTTGACTTTCTAATAAAGTTGGTACTATATTAGCTTTTATCTTCAATATCTGTAGTTATTAATCCATATATGGAATTGACGTAGGACCCAATTCTATTTCTTTGATACATCTATTTATTCCGATAATAATCGTTTTACTGTTATAGAATCCATTTCTCCACTAGAATCCAATGGAATTTCGAAATGAAGATATTTTTATTTGAAAATTATTTCAATTCAAATAAAAAAATGCGTTGCAGAACGATCTATAAAACAATTGATACCGTTTCATTCCTCAACTAAATTAGGAGTGCTTCTAAAGTCCACTTCTTCCCCATACTACGAGTGAAAGGGAAAATGTAAAGACTACCATTAAAGCAGCCCAAGCGAGACTTACTATATCCATGTGAATTATGTCCCTTATCTCTATGATAGAATTATTCCATTATTGCTCACTAATAATAGTAGAATCAATGGTCCAGAGTCAAAAAGGGAGTCTGGCCAAACACTATTCATGAACCAATCAAATAAATCCATTTCTAAAAAATTACTATATGATATGATTTCTAATCGGCAAAGACTAAACACAAGTAAAATACACAATGACACCACAAAGGAATGTTACTAATGGAACATGTAGTAATAAAATAAGAGGGCCATTCCTTTTTTTTTGCCTTCATAAGTAAAAATAGCGAAATTGCTATCTATTACATACTTTTCTTTCCTATTTGATCTAATCCGTACCCTTTCCCGATTGTCTCTCTGAAGCAGTTGGGAGATAGTATATTATACTCTTCAGGAGGGGAAAAAATGATTTTTTTTCACTTTTTCTATACTTTTTCTATAAAAAAGTAAATTATCCATCCAATCTCACTCTAATAGTGATTCAATGCCTGAACACTCAGAGATTCTTGCGAGTCTATATTTGATTCGTGATGAGGCGGCACCCGGATTTGAACTGGGGAAAAAGGATTTGCAGTCCCCCGCCTTACCACTCGGCCATGCCGCCAAAACGATACATAATAGTACAAAATTTTCCCTTTTTTGGGTTGGATTACTAAACTTTAGTTTATTGTACTTGCATCTTGCATCCTTTTTTTAATCCTTTTTCTAAATTTAGAAAAATTAGAAAATAAATCCTTTTTACCCTTTTGATTTTTACCCTTTTAATTGTATTTGATCCACCCCTTCGATTGATTGTATAGTATCTCAAAACGCACAATGCCGAAAAACTTCCCCTCGCTTTTCTATTGAAAAATCAAATGTATATTTTCATCCAAAAAAGACAAAATTTATGACAAATGGGAACCATTAACTATTCGTTGACGGAGAATTCCTGAATGATTCTTGGGTTTGAATCTAAAATTTGGTTTGCCTAATGACATAAGAAAATACAAATTGATACATACTTAATCAGTATTGATTCTTTTGAATCAAAAATCCTTCTCAATTTCCATTATAACAAAAATTATAAGTATATGTAAACCCCAGAGCGTAAATTGTTACACAGATACCAAATTGGGTATCTTATTTATATTGCCTATAAATAAAGGGAATTTGTTGGAACAAAAAAAGGCCCGGCTGGGTATTGACCGGGCCAGGCCCAAAAGGCACTTCGAACAAAATAAAAGCAAGAAGGTCTTCCTTATTTATCTTTCTATTTGGATCTTTCGAGCATCTAAATGGAATTGCTAATTATATAATAACGATAAAGAATGTCAAAGAAATACTTTCTTTAATCCTTACTTGATGTGTAATGTAAGATAGTAATTATCTTTTTCAATTGGGAGAGATGGCTGAGTGGACGAAAGCGGCGGATTGCTAATCCGTTGTACGAGTTATTCGTACCGAGGGTTCGAATCCCTCTCTTTCCGTTTCCGTTGATGACTTTCCATTTTTTTCTTTCAAATTTCGCAACCCCCCTTTTTTTTACTAGTTAAACGTGTGGAATAGATAAAAGAAAATCTTAATAAAATTGTAAAATCAAGCAAGAAAAACGAAATTTTTATTTTATTCTTCACGTCCAGGATTACGTCCTGGATCATTGGATAGGAATCCAAAGATGAAGAGAGAAACAAAGAATATTACTACTGTGTAAACGAAAAGTTTGAGAGTAAGCATTACACAACCTCCAAGATCATTTTTTGAAAAAGGAAAACGAGAAAAGATAATAGATCCTCCATTTTTATATCACATATCCTATTTTGACACCAAGAAATGAATTATAGAAATAGAAAAGAATGTTCCTAAATTCAAATGAAGTTGAAATTTGTAATAAGAGTCTTTGATTACCGCAAATCACTTTCATACCCACAATTAGATATTGTAAGGAACCCTAACCTAATAAGGTCTTTCGCCGGAAAAAGGGTTAGAATCGGGAAATGGGGCGAACCGGATTTTTCGCAGCTATCCAAGAATTTCAATGTTTGAATCGAAGGTTCATACTGTCAGACTTATTTGATCTTATCAATTGTTATAATTTTTCTCGAATAAATCATGAATTTTCTAGGATAGTATTAAAGATCTTATCGAAAACTTACAGCAGCTTGCCAAACAAAGGCTAAAAGAAAAAAGAACAGGGGTATTACTGGCATAACATCTACGATTGGATTCAAAAAAGCATAGGCTTCGGGCAATTTGGCGAAGAAAAGACTACTCGGATAAAGGGCAGAATTAAGACAGATCAAACTAAAGATATTAAGCATAACAGACATTTTGTTCGTCGAGATAATTGCATTTTGATTGAGTTATTGATATAAGGAAAAATGAAGAAAGTAAGGTAGACAAAAAAATCCTTCTTTTTCCACCCAATCAAAAATCCTCCAATTCTCAAAGGAGAATAGAAGAAATCATACTTTCATACAATATCTTAATTGAATTATATGTAATGATCAATAAATTCAGTTGAATTCTAGATATACACATGTCAAAATCCTAGCACGAATCTATAATATATTCTATAAAGAATAAAGATTTTCTATAGATAGTTGGACTGGAATTGACGAACACTTAATACCAATATTATTCTTTATTAGTGTCCAATAAAAATATAAATGGGGCGTAGCCAAGTGGTAAGGCAACGGGTTTTGATCCCGCTATTCGGAGGTTCGAATCCTTCCGTCCCAGAGCATATCCATTGTATCCGAATACAGCTTTTTTGTTCAACAAGATTCTGTTTCAAGGCCTAATATTGGATAGAATATGATTCTTCTTTCTTTTCTGATTTTGAATGATTCTTTTCGTAATCATATCTCAGTTTTTCACAAACTGAACTAAATCTGGTTCAAATGACATGCAAATGTAACTGAATCCTTTTGTGATCCAGATAAGATGGGACATAGATCACAGTTGCAGAAAGATTACTTAACCTCAGGTTAAATAAAATATGAAAATACATATAAAACCAGGAAGTGCTTAGCCTATAGGTATGTATTGTTATCCTATTTCAGTGACAATAGTCTTTCCATTTTTGTGAAAAATAATTTGCATCCCTAAAATATTAAAATTTAAATATTTAACAATGATATTTATTTTTATTGTTCGATCTATTTATCTTATTTGCTTTAAATCATTGACAATTCGACTCGAAAAGAAACATAGATTTATCTTTCTTATGATAATCAAATATAGTCTTTACTGTAAAACTTGACTCAAATAATGATGTATAAGGATGTATAAGTAGGAAACTTTTTCAATTATCAAGATTTGTAATGATTCCTTATGGGTTGAATCTTTGGGAAGTTGGAAATGGGTCAGTCTATCTTATTGAGTCACTTGAAGAGGCAGAGTCAAATAGAATTTATTTATTCGTGTTATTTCTGTTAGTTATGTTATTTCTATATTTATATTTCTATTATATATTTTTTTTAGATAGAGATTTATAGAAAAATGTTTCCTTCATATAAAAAAGACGGGGTCTTGCTAAGATTTTTTCAGAAAAATATTTATTATCTATGTAGATAAGAAAAATTATAAATTACTATGTCTCTGTACCGACTGAACCAATGACTATTCATGATTCCATAATTGAATCAATTCCATACTGGTTCCAAATTAGAGGAATGTTATGGTAAAACTTCGTTTAAAACGATGTGGTAGAAAGCAACGTGCGACTTGAAGGACACGATCCGGTGTGGATTCTTATTCTTACATCCACCATTTTATATAGGAATGAAGGTGCTCTTGGCTCGACGTCGTTTGTTCTATTCTACTAGAACCCTTCTTTTTTTATTGGGTTGTAATGTAAATAGTTCATGATGGAGCTCGAGTAGAAAGTATTGATTAATTTCTCAGGGGCAACGATCTAGGGTTAATGCCAATCAATAAATTGGAACAACTTCGTAAGTATATCTTCGATATAGAAATTGAAAGGATCCGATTCGAGCAAATTTTCAATTCAAAAAAATTTGTTGGAACGGCTAAAACTTTTTTCGATCCACAGTGTATCGCGCGCGAATCAACCGTCGGTATGATTCTTTGATAGAAAGAAATCACAAAAGGGGTATGTTGCTACCATTTTGAAAGGATTAAGAAGCACCGAAGTAATGTCTAAACCCAAGGATTTAAAACAAAGATAAAGGATCCCAGAACAAGGAAACACCACTTCAATTGTCTCACGGATCCGAATAAAGAATCCAAATAGATTTTAAACGAGACAAAAGGGGGGTTAAAGACCACTCAATAAAAAAATATCTTAAATAAAAATCTTTAAGATATTTGAGAATTATTCAACTTGAGTTATGAGTACAAATGATTTTTTATTTTTTCAGGAAGGGTGCTAAATAAATATGAGTTAAATTATAGGCTAATTTATTTTCTAATTTATTTTACGGATTCCTTTCCTATTTATTAGAATTTTATCCATAGACAAAACTTCGAATCATTTTTTCTCGAGCCGTACGAAGAAAAAACTTCCTATACGGTTCTAGGGGGGGGGGTTCTTTTTCATCTACATCTATCCCGATGAGCCGTCTATCGAATCGTTGCAATTGATGTTCGATCCCGAAGAGAAGGAAGAGATCTTCGGAAAGTGGGTTTTTATGATCCGATCAAGAATCAAACTTATTTAAACGTTCCCGCTATTCTCTATTTCCTTGAAAAAGGCGCTCAGCCTACAGGAACTGTTCAGGATATTTTAAAAAAGGCAGAGGTTTTTAAGGAACTTTGCCCTAATCAAGCGAAATTCAATTAAATTAAGGAAATAAAAACTAAGGGTAGGATAGTGATTTCTATATAATTTTGGATATCTTT